TAAAACCCCTAGAAGTATCAACTAATGTAGGAAGAGTGATATCAACTACTCCGTCCCTTTTCGTTGACAAATAGGAAATTCCGAATACAATTCGGTAATCATAAAGATTACCATATATAACACAAAATTTCTCCGCCGATTCCTTGTAGTCGAGCCTCTCGGTCTGTCATTATACCTCGAGAAGTAGAAAGAATTACAATTCCCATCCCGCCTAGAATTCTAGGAATTCGTTGATAGTTAGAATAGATTCGTAGGCCAGGTCTACTAATCCGTTTTAAATTTAAAATAGTTCTAGACGGTCCTTTCCTGTTCCTTCTATGTCGTAGGGTTAAAACCAAAAAATCTTTGTTGTTTTCCTGATGTTTTCTCACGTTTTCGATAAAACCTTCTCGTAAAAGTATTTTAACAATGTTTTCGGTGATGTTAGTAGATGCTATTCGAACCGTCCCTTTTCTATTCATGTCGGCATTTCGTATAGAAGTTATTATGTCAGCAATAGTGTCCCTACCCATGATAAATTAAAATTATCCTTTCCTCCCATTTTTGATATAATCAACATGCTTTTATTTAAATTTATTATTATTTTATTTATTTATTATTTCTATTTATTTAAATAGTATTTAAAAATTCTTTAATTATGTTAAATAAAGGTATATGCGTGAGATACAATCTAATTTCATGCAAATACTATGTATAATATAACTATCATCTTATAATACCTCAGGTGCTAATGAAACTATTTTAGTGAAACTTAACTGTCTCAATTCTCGGGCAATCGCACCAAAAACTCGAGTTCCTTTTGGATTTCCTTCTTGATCAATAACAACTGCAGCGTTGTCATCATATCGTATTATCATACCGTTGTCACGTTTAAGTTCTTTACAAGTACGTACAATTACAGCTCGGATCACTTCTGATCTTTCTAGAGGTGTATTTGGTAATGCTTCCTTGATCACAGCAACAATAATGTCACCGATATGAGCATATCGTCGATTACTAGCTCCAATGATTCGAATACACATTAATTCTCGAGCCCCGCTGTTATCCGCTACATTCAAATGGGTTTGAGGTTGAATCATATCATTTTTGAATCTGTTCTTTCAATGGAAAGCAAAGAGTGAAGGAAAAAAAAGAAATATTCTTTGTCCAAAAAAAAAAGAACCCTGCAATTGTTTTTTTATCCCCAAGACCTTTTTCTTTGGTTCTACGTTCCTATCTATCCCGAAATAATGAATTGAGTTCGTATAGGCATTTTTGAGGCCGCTATTGAAATAGCCTTTCTGGCTATATTTTCTGCTACTCCGCCCATTTCATAAAGTATTCTACCGGGTTTAACGACAGCTACCCAATATTCGGGTGATCCTTTACCCGAACCCATACGTGTTTCTGTAGGTCTTACTGTAACTGGTTTGTCTGGAAATATACGGACCCATATTTTTCCACCACGCCGCACATTTCGTGTCATTGCTCGTCGCCCTGCTTCTATTTGTCTAGATGTGATCCAAGCCGGTTCAAGTGCCTGAAGAGCATATTTACCGAAAGAAATACGATTGCCTCGATAAGATATCCCTTTCATTCTTCCTCTATGTTGTTTACGAAATCTGGTTCTTTTGGGGTTATAGTTGATGCTTCTTTTTCAATTCCATCTCTACTACAAAACCGGACATGAGAGTTTCTTCTCATCCGGCTCCTCGCGAATTAAAGAATTCAAATTTAATGAAAATGTACTGAATTTTGGATTCTTTTTTGAGATTTCATCTAATCTATTAGAAATTTCTATATCTTGTTTGGATATCTACTTAAACATTTATTTTAGTTTATTTCTAGATAATTTTTTTCTTTATATTTTATATTTATATATAAATAATGTCTTTTTTTTTATAACGAATCTTTATTTTGTTTTGTCTTTTATCATATTGGATCAAACAAGATTGACTAATCTAATAAAAACCTTCGCGGGCGAATATTTACTCTTTCAATATCTATTTCAGTTGTAGGGTTAGATCATAATTTCTCGGAATAAATGAATTGGCCCGGTTCGTTCCGCCATCCCACCCAATGAATTATTAGGATTCGTTTTTCAATAGAATCTTCTGTATTCAAAGGTTCCGTCGTTCCCATCGCTTCTCAATTAATGGTTAGGTTTGAATTCTACAATGGAGCCCTCATGAAATTTGTTCTTGAGTCAATCTTCTCAGTCTTTATTGGCTCGAGGCTCTTGATTTTTTTTTATGAACAGATTTATCTAGTTATGGGTGAATCAGTATTGATGCGTTCTAACACTGCCTTTTCTGAGATGACTCATAAACCTTACATATATTGGAATGATTGATATATCAATGATATTCTTTTTCTTTCTTTCTCTCACCCCTCCATTTATCTGCATACTTTTCTATCAAAATCAGATTGGTTTTTTTATGCAAAAAAAATTTCAGTTGCTACAATGATATGACCAATATATCATATCTTGACTGGTTTTTTGTATCCTTTTTGTATCCAG